GCCATAATTCATTGGTTGCTTGTATCATTAACCATTTCTTTATTTTTATGCGAGGAGCTTACCATGAATCCACTGATTTCTGCTGCTTCCGTTATTGCTGCTGGATTGGCTGTAGGGCTGGCTTCTATTGGACCTGGAGTTGGACAAGGGACTGCTGCGGGCCAAGCCGTAGAAGGTATCGCGAGACAACCAGAAGCAGAGGGTAAAATACGAGGTACTTTATTGCTTAGTCTGGCTTTTATGGAAGCTTTAACAATTTATGGACTGGTCGTGGCATTAGCGCTTTTATTTGCAAATCCTTTTGTTTAATCCTCGAAATAAATGGGAAAGTCTTATTTTTATCTTTCTTATTTTATTATCTTAGATTTGCCGCTTCATTTTTCAAATTATATCAAGATTTCAATCCTACAATAACTTTAACTTATTCGTTGAGATAATACAATACCCCGTGGGAAGGACTAATTTGAGGATCAGGAATTAGCGGATCCACTCGCTTTTTTCCTTCCCGTTCTCGGTCCAATGGAACCCCCTTTTTTAGTACGCCTTGCAACGAACGAGATATATCGTAATTGATATGATACCTGGCCTGGGACCTAATTATAATTAAGTATTTTTTTTGGGGGGAGTTGAATTGAAATTAAATAGATTGAGAAATACGGAAAAAAGAAAATCAACAAAGGGTGAAGTAATACAAAAAGAACTCTGTTCAATTTAGTCAGTCCTATCTATAAGAGGAGATCATATGAAAAATGTAACCGATTCTTTCGTTTCCTTGGGTCACTGGCCGTCCGCCGGGAGTTTCGGATTTAATACCGATATTTTAGCAACAAATCCAATAAATCTAAGTGTAGTCCTTGGTGTATTGATTTTTTTTGGAAAGGGAGTGTGTGCGAGTTGTTTATTTCAAGAATAAGCTGGATCTAACCAGCTGCACTTTTTTCTTTATAACTAGGAAAGAAAGGTGCACGATCCCGCGAATTACTTCTGAATCAATTCAGAAATCATATGTACGAACCGTAGCATTTCGTGATTCGTTGGTAAATACACTTTGATTCTCTATTAACCAATAATATGGGGCCCTAAACATGGTTAAAGCTAAATTGTTTGAAGTCTGGGCGCAACATTGGTGTTCTTTCTACCACTATGTTAGTATGGCGAGAGTTTCAAAACGAATCCTTGCATTTTATCCGATATAGAACACTCATATCGATAAAATGATTTGTGAACCTTTTATTGTTACTGAAAAACGGGAATCCCCTCCTTTTTTTATCCAATGCGGAATCGACGACCTATGTATAAAGTAAGCGGAATTTTTTGGATTTGAATAAAAAAAAAGAAACAACTTTGCCGATAATTACAGATTTTTTGTCTGGTCGGAAGAGTCCTTCGAATATTCTGGTCTTGGATCAACGATCCGTTTCAATATTTTTGAATCCGAACAGAAAAGAGAGGATAAGCTCATTATATTATATATATAAAAACAAATATAAATAAAAAAGTGATACGGGAATGCCCCATAAGTAAGTGAGCGTGAGAGCCAAATGAATCGAAAGATTCCTGTTTGGTTCGGGAAGAGGTCATGGAATTGTTAAAATTAATTGTAATGGGAAGATAATCTACTTTCATTAAGTGATTTATTAGATAATCGAAAACAGAGAATCTTGAGTACTATTCGAAATTCAGAAGAGCTACGCAAAGGGTCCATTGAAAGGCTGGAAAAGGCCAAGGCCCGCTTACGAAAAGTGAAAATAGAAGCGGATGAGTTTCGAGTGAATGGATATTCCGAGATAGAACGAGAAAAATTGAATTTGATTAATTCAACTTATCAGAATTTGGAACGATTAGAAAATTACAAAAATGAAACCATTCAGTTTGAACAACAAAGAGCGATTAATCAAGTCAGACAACGCGTTTTTCAACAAGCCTTACAAGGAGCTCTAGGAACTCTGAATAGTTGTTTGAACAACGAGTTACATTTACGCACTATCGGTGCTAATATTCGTATGTTTGGGGCGATGAAAGAAATAACTGATTAGTCCTTCTACTGTAGGTATTATTTATTGATTTTTCCTTTGCTTCTGAAAAAGAATTAAGCAAGACTCATGGCAACCCTTAGAGCCGACGAAATTAGTAATATTATCCGTGAACGTATTGAGCAATATAATAGAGAAGTCAAGATTGTGAATACTGGCACCGTACTTCAAGTAGGTGATGGCATTGCTCGTATTCATGGTCTTGATGAAGTAATGGCAGGTGAATTAGTAGAATTTGAAGAGGGTACAATAGGCATTGCTCTTAATTTGGAATCCAATAATGTTGGTGTTGTGTTAATGGGTGACGGTTTGATGATACAAGAGGGAAGTTCTGTAAAAGCAACAGGAAGAATTGCTCAGATACCAGTGAGCGAGGCTTATTTGGGTCGTGTTATAAATGCTCTTGCTAAACCTATTGATGGTAGGGGCGAGATTTCAGCTTCGGAATCTCGGTTAATTGAATCGCC